GGGATAATATCAACCACTTGACGTCCATCCGATGCATCCGCTATGGTTATTTCGTATCCCCCCTTTTCTTTTCGTAGGATTTTGCTTACTATACCTGATGCTGTAGCATTATAAACTGTATTGTTACTTTTGCTCCCGTCAGGATAAATCTGGCCCCTTCCCCTGTTTCCACCTACGTATATAGGATATTTTAAGAAGTGAATGTCTTTCTTAGTAGCGGGGTCCGGGGAAAGAATAGGAAAGGTGATTTCACTATATTTCTTACCAGGAACAGGGCCTATGACAAGAATATTTTTTTGATTGGGGCGATAGCTCTGAAAAGACAGATTACCCATCTTTTCTTTTATCTCGGGGGAAATACGATCGGGAGGAGCTAATTCAAAACCCTCTGGTAAAATAAGAACAGCCCCCACATTCAAAGCCCCTTTTTTACCATTAGCAAGAACTTGTTTCAGTTGCGTATCATAAGGAATTCGAATAACTGCTTCAAATACAGTATCGGGAAGTACCGCTTGCGGAACCTCAATATCCACTGGTTTATTAGCTAAATGGCAATTGGCGCATACAATACGCCCAGTCGCTTCTCGTGGATTTTCATAACCCTGCTGTGCAAAAATGGGATATGCATTTGAAATGGATGTACGAGTTATTATATATATCATGAGCGATACGGAAATAGATCGAGTAATCTGTTTCTTTATCCAAGAAAAAGTCTTTCTAGTTTGCATGGTCCAATCATTGATCCCGAAAATTTCTACAATAAATTGGGGTAGGTCACTAATGGAGTTTCCTATCCACGATTCTGTTATTTACTGGAATAATTTGACTCGATTAATATATAGGAATATAGGATGAATCTCCGGGATGGGTAGAAATAGAAAGCGATTTTCAATGTTTTGCTTATGTACAACTGCAAAATAAGAAACATTCTAATTGGATTAGGTAGATCATTTTTCAGTCATTCATTGAATGATAAATTACTACAAGTGACGGAGATACGCGATTTAAATAACGGAAAATCCAATATTTGAAAATTGTATCTAGAATGACTGGAAAAGTGGAAACAAGGCCAGATATAATTTGATCATTATGAACAAATCCAAAATCCTTGTAGACAAAGCCAATCATCAATTCCCAACCATGGGGCGAATGAAATCCGATACATAAATCAGTTAATAAAAGAAGAGAAAAAGCTTTGATTGTATCACTTAAGTTATATAGGAATTCCTGAGCCCAAGAATTAAGAATAACAAGTTCTTTATTACCCAAAATAGAATAACCACTTAGAATAATGAAACAGATTATATTTGTCGAGAAGTGCAAAATCGTATGAATACGACTCTCGTTGTGTATCTTGATTAATTGGATTGTTTCTTTGTGAATTCCTATACGAAGGTTTTGTAGATGTGTCTCCGAGTATTCCTTGATCATTTCCTCTAAGAAGAGGAGTTCCTCTAATTCTATGAATTTTTCTAGAATACCCTTTTCTTCAAAATCATTCAAAAAAGTTTCGGATTGCCTAGTATTCCACCAATCAGTAACCCACGATTCCAGACTTTTTTGAAATAAGAGCGAAATCCACCAGGGCAAAAATACTATAGATGCAAGATATAAAAGAGGAGTGAATGCTTTCTTTTTTGCCATTTTTTCATCTTTGAATTGTTAATGAACCCATCTCATTCGTAAACTCTATATAATCTAATATTTCTCTCACGCATCAGTTCTATTTCAAGTTATCGAACCTTTCACTATTTTTTATTTGTGATTTCGTGGTTAGGCCTTGAATCTAGAAAAAAATACAGAAATAGACGAAAAATTCGAATGAAATGAATAAATAATAAAAAAAATCTTGTTTCCCTATAGTCAAATTCGAAGCACATATCTCCTTTCGATGAATGCCCCGAAAACCACTTTAATGAATATTATTCAGATTTTGAAACGAAAGAATTCCTTTTCTATCATTATATTATATAAAAATATCTAAGATTTCGAAAAATTTTAACTCACTATGAGTAGTCAGGGATAGAATAATTGAGGGAAATTTCTGAATAATATTGTGAAAAATGAGTGGCAAAAAACAACAGAAATTGGCTAGTTATCATTATAAGAGATCCAATTTTTTGGTCATTAAGGAGCACAAAAAGAAGCGTCAAAAAAATTACAAGATATGATCTATCTGAATCTAAAGTCTCAATTCCAACAAGTAAAAAAGGGGGGGATTTCTTTGTTTCGAAATGGTTGATTATGAGATATTTCGATTTGTTTATTCTTTTTTTATTGAATTGAGTTGTGTATATTTCGATCCATATAAAAGATCCCCAAAAGAGTTTTTTTATACTTGTTCCATATATGTCTACTTTGACTCGAATGCGAATGAATGTTCTGAAGAAACCTCAATTAAGTTATGTTCTAGAAAAAGAGGATTCTTGCGTTTTTGCCCTCCTGCTGAGAAAGCATTCCGGCTCATTTCTTAAAATACTTCAATTGGTACACGCAAGAAATAGGCCAATTCAGCAGCTTTTTGTTCCATTTCCCGTGGAGTAAAATTCTCATCAGTACGAGTCAATGGAATGGCTCCCTGGCCTCTGATATCCATATAAAGGACACGCCGAGCATAAATACCCTCTTTAACTTCTATTCTGACGGATTGAATATCTTTTATAAGAAATCGGAGGAAGACCCGACGATTTTTTCCAGGAAATCCCCAACGAAAGATACACACTATTCCGTCTTTTATATCAAATCGATCATAACCACTACCTACATTCCACGAAATTGTGCACCACAAATAGGAGCTAATAAAAAGACCCGCGATCCCATAAAAAGACATCACAATTCCTTGTGGAAAAAAAACGATTTGCTGAGATGGAAAGAAAGATATCAAATTTCTACCAAGATAACTCGAGGTTCCAACCAACAAGAATCCTAATGAACCTAAAAAAAGAATGATAGCCCAGCAGAAATTACTTGTTTTTCGAGCCCCCTTTATAGGTTCTATCCATAGATGTTCTGATCGACAACTCATACTTGATCCCGTTGCTTTTTTTGGAATTGAGAGAATACCCCAAATGAATTTGACTTTAGTCCGTTTGTTTCCGAAGTAACTCGCATCAACTAGCACTAGTTTGATGTGAACCTTTAGGAGTCATTCATAAAATTGGTTAGATCTAAACTAATAACATACCCTTCGTATGATCTCACTAAAGATAGCCACATACATATAGATGGACCAACGTTACAGTTCAGCCATCCGCCGATTCGGGTCTATTTGAAAATAGCTAGAACATAGCATTTTCTGGAGACATAAGAATTTTTCGGCGGAAGCCGCTTATACCATATTTTGCTAAATGGATATCTGTGTTATGATACAAACATCAATTTGAAAAAAAAATAGATGAGATTTTGTGCCATCGGCTCTAAACAATCTTGTTTTTTTGAACATGAAGAAATAAAGAAGCCATTGCGATTGCCGGAAATACTAGGCCTACTAAAGGAACCAAAACAGAGGGAAAGTTAAGAGTTGTCATAGAATGGGTACCTCGATTTACTATTTGTACCTGTTATTATTATTTAGATTTTATATTGATTATTTAGAATATAAAGATATCTTATTATATATCTTATTATATATAAGGATATCTTACTTATTATAATTTGATAATTCTAAATTGGAATTATTATTACTTAAATAGATATAAGTATCTAGTCTATAATGTAGTTTTTTATCTTTCTACATGAAGGATTTGAAAGGAAATGGATGAGAGATTATTTTATTCATTTTTTGCTCTTGTCTTCGAATTTCATTTATTAAACATAAACAAAAAGTTTTTAAAAAATATTAAATAAAAAAATAAAAAGTTTTTAAAAAATGAATTAGATTCTACTTATTTAGATTCTATTTATATTTATTTATTTATATTCTTTATATTTATTGATTTATATTATATTTATTTATATTGAAGGGTTTGTTAGAATCCCATCCAGCAGGGATTCTTATTCAAAATAGGATTATCGTAAGATATAGAAAGATAAAAAATGCTATTCTTTATTTTCTATATTTTCATTATATATGACGAGAAGAAGATATATATATCTATTTTTTTTTTTTTTACTAATTTTACGAAAATAATCATTTTATTTTTTATCTTGTTAATAGAGGTTTCTTGATCAATAATCAGGAATAAAGGGGGCGAATTTTTTATTTTCTGTGACTTTTTATTCTTTATACAATAAGATCTTATGTCAACAAAGAAAACCCCATTCGTCTAATTTTGACTTGGATTCCGATAAACTAATTACTTGTTTGCTCAAAATAATTGAACTGAATGTTTTAATTTTGATTCAAAGGAAAGAAAGTGTGGAGTTGAAATAACTCACTCAGAACACTTTTTAAAGGATTACGTGGTACGATTAGATCGAATAAGCCCTTCTGGAATAAATACTCAGCCGCTTGTGAACCGTCGGGTACTGTTTTATTCAATGTTTGTTCAATTACTCTTTTACCCGCAAAGGCAATGTAGGCATTGGGTTCAGCAATAATGATATCCCCCAACATACCAAAACTAGCTGTCACCCCACCGGTAGTAGGAGATGTAAGGATTGGTACATAGAATAACTTTTTATTTGATTGATAATCATATAAAGCAGAAGAGATTTTAGCCATTTGCATCAAGCTCAAACTTCCTTCTTGCATGCGTGCCCCTCCGGAAGCACACACTATAATAAGAGGTAGAAATTCTTTAGTAGCGTATTCAATCAACCGGGTAATTTTCTCCCCGACTACGGATCCCATACTACCCCCCATAAACTGAAAATCCATAACCGCAATTGCTACGTTAATACCGTCTAGTTGCCCTATGCCTGTTTGAACAGCCTCGGTTAATCCTGTCTTTCTTTGATAAGAATCGATACGATTTTTATAAGGCTCCTCCTCCGAATGAAATTCAATGGGATCCAGCGAGACCATGTCTTCATCCATAGGCTCCCAAGTACCCGGATCG